CCCAAATTTCTATGAAATACAAGATGCTCATTGAATGATAAGGAAACTAATGTTCACTTATACGACACAACTCCAGATTTCATTCAAGTCAAGGAATATTTTTACGTTCTGTTCTAGATGAAACAGAGTAACTGGACTCTAATTCGTATTATGGATAGGCCTAAAAAAGGCTTCATTGCTATTCCCGAATTTGGAAAAGATAATATCTATTTTGTATGAGCAGAAACAAAAAGATGAATCAAAAGAGTTCTGCACCATGAACTTTGTACCGCGCACATCACTTAGACAGACCTCGGAAAGTAACGTAAGCAAGAGTGAAGAAATAGAATAAATATAAAAGAAAAAGTGAAATTCCGAAATAAAAAGGGATTGAATTTTATTTGTACTGTGTCTGAAATGCATCCTGTCTATTCCTATCCTTCAACCCCTCTATACTTTTTTTAAGTTTTTTTTTTTTACTTTTTTTTTTTGATATATATATATGAAGACTTAACACTCTTTTTGAGTGAGAGAAAGCACAATATGAACAAACAAGAAAGAAAAAAGAAACAAAAAAAAGGGAACATAATCCCACTTTAGTTCTTTACCATAACCATACATATATTTTTTACCCATCTCTAAAAATGGAGGTATATATCTATACGCTAGATGAATAAGTATGTATCATGCTCTTGACTATTAACGAATATATATCCTGATCTGTCTCGATTAATTTGTATGAATATCTATCCGATATATTATTCATGTGTCAGGAACCAGATTTGAACTGGTGACACGAGGATTTTCAGTCCTCTGCTCTACCAACTGAGCTATCCCGACCATTTCCCGTGCATCATCCTAGTAGAGTACTTGTATCTATGTCAATTAAAGGGACTAAATCTAAATAAAGTAAAGTATTAAATTTAAATAAAGTAAAGTATTAAAAAATTTTATCTAATAAATGTAAGGATAATGATATGGACTGTGAATGATTCAATAATAGAGATTCATTGCCCATATATGTTCATTTGTACAGGTATCGTATCTATCCAAATTGGGATAAGATCCAAAGATTTCTCTTCGGATCCATTTGTGAAAGAGTAGAGTGAATGAGAAAGAAAGATAGTGAATTTTGTTTGAACCACTGATGAAAAAAAGAGGATAAATAGTTAGGAAGTAAAATGGACTTTTTGTTGGGGATAGAGGGACTTGAACCCTCACGATTTCTAAAGTCGACGGATTTTCCTCTTACTATAAATTTCATTGTTGTCGGTATTGACATGTAGAACGGGACTCTCTCTTTATTCTCGTCCGATTAATCAGTTTTTCAAAAGATCTATCAAACTCTGGAATGAATGATTTGATCACTGAATATTCGATTCTTCCTTCAACTTCGATTGGAATGGATTCACAATAACTCTGAATTTTTTCTTTCATATATATATATTCGATAGATTCGGGTCGTGATTAATCGTTTGATATGTTAGTATGTATACGTACGTATTAGATATATAGGACCGTCCTTTCTGTAATTTCGATAGAGGAATTCCAGCTACCAACACAACGTAGTCAACTCCATTCGTTAGAACAGCTTCCATTGAGTCTCTGCACCTATCCTTTTTTTATTCTAGTTTTATAAATAGAAACCCTTGTTTTATCAAAATAAAGATTTGGCTCAGGATTGCCCATTTTTAATTCCAGGGTTTCTCTGAATTTGGAAGTTACCACTTAGTAGGTTTCCATACCAAGGCTCAATCCAATCAAGTCCGTAGCGTCTACCAATTTCGCCATATCCCCTTTTGATTTGAGACCAAGATCCAGTTGGAATTCCACCCATCTCTTTCATTTATTTTGGAACCGTTGAATTCATTAGATAATGATTCCCATATCGAAAAAGTGTATGCTATTTGATTTTTTTGGCGATCCTCTATCAGTTTATTTCTATTGGATAAACCTTGTTTCAATCAGAAATGATTCTATCATTGATGTATCCGCAATTCAATATGGATAGATATATCCCATATATATATATGTTTCTCCCTCCCTTTCTTTTTTACAGTGCGATTTGGAATACTGGAACGGTCGATATTCATTCTTCTTTTTTTTTTTTTTTTCGTCCTATCTCTTCCTTTTCCGAATGAAACCAGAAGAATGTCTCATTCTAATTTGGATTGTATCTTTATCCTTATCTTTTCTTAGGACCGATCCGCTCGCTATACGCTATAATTATTGCTATAACTGCTTTACTTTAACTTTAAAACTTTAATAAATAAATTTTTTTTATATTAAGAAAAAATTAGATTTTTATAATCATAGTTTATAATTTAAAATTATCATTAATATATATATATACATATTCATTAATATATATATATATATATATATTAAAAATTTATATAAAAAATTATATATTAAAAAATATAAATATAATGTATAAATATATAAATATATAAATAAAATGTATAAAATGCATAAAAAAAAATAGAATGTATAAATATTAATTAATGTAATTAATATGATAGAATGAAAATTCTACTAATTAGTCACATACTAATTAGTCATATATTTCTATTAGAAAAATATCTATTAGAAAAATAGAATTCTATTAATTCTATTTAGTCATATCTAGTTCTATATTATTAGTTATATTAGTTATAACTAATATAACTAATAATATAGATATAATGATATAGATATAACAATAGAACTATGAACTATAGTTCATATTAAATTAATAGCTAATAGCCCTAAGCTAAGATCCAGCAGTTTCCTGAATTCCTATACACTATTTCTATTTGTTATACTATTTCTATTTCTGTTATGTGAGCCCGCTTAGCTCAGAGGTTAGAGCATCGCATTTGTAATGCGATGGTCATCGGTTCGATTCCGATAGCCGGCTTTTTTTTCTCTATCGATTTTTCCATGATTGATAATCTCTCCTTTTCTCAAAATGTTGGATCACCGATCTGTTATGTCGTGGTAACTTGTAACTATGAATAAAAAATGGATTGGAGCAATTAGATCTCTACAGAACAAATCATAAAACGGAGCCTCAACTTCCTATATATACATATACAAAAAATCCGGATATTAATAGAATTCATTTCATTCTACTTTGTAATACTTCAGTAAATTTAGCTTTGCTTTGTTTATCCTTTAGTTCAGTCTTAATTTAAGATTTATTCTGTAAAATGAAATTTCAATAAAATAAAAAAAAGGAGTCTTTATGTCTCGTTATCGAGGACCTCGTTTCAAAAAAATACGCCGTCTGGGAACTTTACCAGGACTAACTAGTAAAAGACCTAAATCCGGAAGTGATCTTAAAACCCAATTGCGTTCTGGGAAAAGATCGCAATATCGTATTCGTCTAGAAGAAAAACAGAAATTGCGTTTTCATTATGGTCTGACGGAGCGACAATTAGTTAGATATGTACATATCGCTGGAAAAGCCAAAGGGTCAACAGGTCAGGTTTTACTACAACTACTTGAGATGCGTTTGGATAACATCCTTTTTCGATTGGGTATGGCTTCGACCATTCCTAGAGCTAGGCAATTAGTTAACCATAGACATATTTTAGTTAATGGTCGTATAGTGGATATACCAAGTTATCGTTGCAAACCCCGAGATATTATTACTACGAAGGATAAACAAAGATCGAAAGCTCTGATTCAAAATTATATTGCTTCACCCCCCCCTGAGGAATTGCCAAAACATTTGACTATTGACTCATTCCAATATAAAGGATTAGTAAATCAAATAATAGATAGTAAATGGATCGGTTTGAAAATAAATGAGTTGTTAGTCGTAGAATATTATTCCCGCCAGACTTGAACCTAACGAAAATAACAAAGAAAGATTCAGAGAATTTTGCCCTCTTTTCGACGAAGTAAATGGATCTAAGGGCCTTGATCCGCATTTTTCTCATTCACGTATTACAAATAGATCAGCAGTAGGATTTTTTTTCTTTTTTGCTCTTTCCGATATTTGTATTTTACGTACCGCAGTAATGTAATTAGGAATAGAGAATTTCTGGAATAGAGAATTTCTATCAAATAAAAGTCTTATTGCTGGAATAATGGTATCAGTTGTTATTTGATTTGATACATTGTGGTCGGTCACGTTGGTGAATTAACAGAAACGGAAAGAGAGGGATTCGAACCCTCGGTAAACAAAAGCCTACATAGCAGTTCCAATGCTACGCCTTGAACCACTCGGCCATCTCTCCTACATAATCTTATTATTGACCAGAAACCGAGTGAATAGCGAGTCATTCATATTATTGCAGTACAGGTATGACCGATCAATGGTTCCATAGGAATAATTTCTTTTAAATTTCCTATTTCTCAACACCAACTTCTCTCATCAGCTACCTCATGGATCTATTACAAATTCATGAATCGTCCCATGAATTTTTATTTCCATTGTATGGCATGACGTATACACGTCATGTAAACAAAACGGATGGTTACTCTACTCTATTTTATCATGGAATAATTATTCTTTTTCCTCTTTGGATCATAACCAAATCAAAACTTCTAGAGTTATCAAAATCCGTAGTAAAAGAAAGTCCTTGGTTATTCAACTTAGATGAAATCTTAGATGAAATAGTAATAGTTCCGTTCATTGGTATACTACGAAATTGTAATGAAATCCAATCTGATTCAAATATTTCATATCTCTCCTTGTCGAAACAAAATGGGACAATTTGAGCGGAAGGTCCACATTTTTAGAATTAGTCTGTTTTATGTTATTTCGTATTGTACAATTCCTTTGTTTGTGGGATCATTTTCCCCGAAGGGTAATGAAAAGAATTCTAATTATAGATTATAGAAAGGATTGCTAATTATGCCTAGATCTCGGATAAATGTAAATTTTATTGATAAGACCTCTTCAATTGTAGCCAATATTCTATTACGAATAATTCCGACAACTTCAGGAGAAAAAAAGGCATTTACCTATTACAGAGATGGTGCGATTTGATTCTTTTTTCTTCTTTTTTTAGACTTCAGTATTATGAGAA